CTAATAGGGAAACAAAAAGCATCGAGCTTTCATTTATTTTTTATTTGGATCATTACCCCATCTAATTGTACGTTAAAAAGAAGTTAGTGCTTGATGTGGGAAAAGCTTTTCTGGTGAATGGGTTATTTTTGTTATGAGTCCTAACTATATAGCTATTTTCCTTTCTATTTTGGTATTTTGGGGTAGCGATAAATGTGTAAAAGAAAGAGTATATTGATAAAGATATTTTTTCCAAAATCAAAAGAGCGATTAGGTAAAAAAAAAATAAAGGATTCTTAATTAGCTCGTTATCCTAGAACAAAAATTAGGCGAAAAAGCGATTAGAGAGAGTCCGTTGATGGGTTTGACTTGTTTTCTAGGTATATATATACCTAGAATTCCCTGTTTTGACCATATCGCACTATGTATCATTTGATAATCCAATGAATCTCTGATTCTTTGTTTGACCAAAGAGACTTTTTTTAATGGAGCAATATCAAGCATATTTAGAACTCCGTAGATCTCGATACCAGGACATCCTATACCCACTTTTTTTTCGGGAATCTATTTATGGACTAGCTTATGGTCATGAGTCCTTTTTTACAGAAAATGTAGATTATAACAATAAATTTAGTTTACTAATTGTAAAACGTTTAAGTACTCGAATGTATCAACAGACTCATTTCAGTCTTTGTGCTAACGATTCTAACAAAAATACTTTTGTGGGTTATAACTATAATTTTGATTCTCAAATAATATTAGAAGGTTTTGGTGTCGTCGTGGAGATTCTATTTTCTCTACAATTATTTATCTCTTCCTTAAGGGGATTAGAAATCGTAAAATCTTATCAAAATTTACAATCAATTCATTCCATTTTTCCCTTTTTCGAAGATAAACTGATATATTTAAATCATAAGTCAGATATACGAATACCCTATCCTATCCATCTGGAAATCTTGGTTCAAATCCTTCGATATTGGATAAAAGATGTCTCTTTCTTTCATTTAATAAGGTTGTTTTTTTATTACTATTATAATTGGAATAGTCTTTTTCCTCCAAAAAAAAGGATTTCTACTTTTTTTTCAAAAAGGAATCTAAGAATTTTCTTGTTCCTATATAATTTATATGTATGGGAATATGAATCTATTTTTCTTTTTCTACGTAACAAATGCTCTCAGTTACAGTTAAAACATTTTCTCGTTTTTTTTGAGCGAATTTTTTTCTATGAAAAAAGAAAACATCTTGTAGAAGTATCTACTAAGACTTGTTCATATACCTTATTCTTCTTTAAGGATACTTTCATCCATTATGTTAGATATAAAGGAAAATCTATTCTGGTTTTAAAGAATACTCCTCTTTTGATAAATAAATGGAAATACTATTTTATCTATTTATGGCAATGTCATTTTGATATTTGGGCTGGACCAGGAACGATCTATATAAACCAATTATCTCAGTATTCATTTCACTTTTTAGGCTATTTTTTAAGTATTCCACTAAATCTTTCAGTAGTACGAAGTCAAATGTTGCAAAATTCATTTCTAATCAAAATTGTTATTAAAAAGCTTGATACAATAGTTCCCATTATTCCTCTAATGAGATCATTGGCTAAAACAAAATTTTGTAATGTAATGGGTCATCCCATTAGTAAGCCGGTTTGGGCTAATTTCTCTGATTTTGATATTCTTGACCGGTTTTTGCGCATATGCAGAAATTTTTCTCATTATTACAACGGATCCGCAAAAAAAAAGAGTTTCTATCAAATAAAATATATACTTCGGTTTTCTTGTATAAAAACTTTGGCTCGTAAGCACAAAAGTACTGTGCGCACTTTTTTGAAAAAATTAAGTTCAGAAAAATTGTTGGAAGAATTTTTTACAGAAGAAGATCTTTTTTCTTTGATTTTTCCAAGAACTTCTTTTACTTTGCGGGGGGTTTATAGAGGTCGGATTTGGTATTTGGATATTTTTTTCAGAAACGATTTCGTCAATCATTTCTAATTTAAAATAGGTTATGATACTTTTTAAATCGGTGTAAATTGAGAAAACGAAATTCTTTTTTTTTTTTTTATGAGCATAAAAAAAATGATTTTTTTTAGTATTCTATATATTAGGATTTTGAAATGCTCATGTAGTCAGAGTCAAGATTCGGGGTTAATGAATTGAATATTTCATTTTCTTAGAGTCTTTTGCTAGGCAAGTAATTCAGGTTTAGATGTATACATAGGGAAAGCCGTGTGCAATGAAAAATGCAAACACGGCTTGGGGAGGGATTTTTTCTTGTTTTATTCTATATGTTGAATTTTATGAAAGAATAAATTATCTACTTCATCCGACTAGTTCCGGGTTCAAGTCCCGGGCAACTCATTAGAATTAATAGATCGAAGTTATCTTATATATAGAAATCTATAAATATAAAGAAATATAGAAAAGAAACTTTTTTTATGAATCAATGAAATGGGGTAAAAAGGGAAATTCGGATAAACCGAAATGAATAAGAACATACTAATGAATAAGAACAT